CGGGGTCTTAGTAATCATTTGATAAAGTATATTCTTCAACCTTTTTGGAGTGGGGGTTCGATGGAAGAATTCTTAGAACAACACAGCACAGTCAACCCCATTTGTTAGAACAGCTTCCTTTGAGTCTCTGCACCTATCCTTTTTTTATTGTTGCTTTCTGAATCTTTATTTTTTGCTTTTGACAAAAGGAGTTGGCTCAGGATTGCCCATTTTTATTAATTCCAGGGTTTCTCTGAATTTGAAAGTTTTCACTTAGTAGGTCTCCATACTAAGGCTCAAGCCAATTAAGTCCGTAGCGTCTACCGATTTCGCCATATCCCCCCTTTCTTTTTAAGATTAGGATCTCCATGTGATGTCCTTCCCTTTTATTCTTTCATTTCTGACGGAACCGTCGAATTCATTAGATTTAATATGGCTTACTATACCGAAAAATGCTTTTGCCATTTTCCTTTTTTTTCTATCTTCCTTCATCTCTATCGGAAGTCTCCATTTGACTTTGATTTTGTCTAGTCAGACATGATTCTATCCTTTCTGTAGCTACAATTCAATATCGAGGGATATATACCATCTATATCCTCCGCCCCGTTCATTTTTGTATGCAATTTTGAATACTCAAAGGGTCGATTCTTTTTTTGTCATCATAGTCTACGGCTGCACACAGAAGAATATCTTATTTTATTATGGTAATATAATCCAGAGTTCTTCTTTATCGATTCTCATTTTTTTATTCTTGTTTATTTTAGGTTTTCTTAAGGCAGACTCTTATAACTCTAATAGTTATCCATTTCATAGATATAATGAAATTAGAATTATTGTCATAATGAATTTTTGTTTTAATTTCGATTTGAAATGGATTTGAAAAATAAAAAGAAAATTTCATATAATTTCTAAATCTAATTGAAATAGAATCGAATCGTTCTAGACGAAAAATAGAATCTATATAGAAAGAAAAAAACTAAAGTAAATATTTCTATTTATTTGATATTTGATTTGAAATATTTCTTTCAAATTTATATCATAAAATAATAAAAATGAATAAGCTTACACTAAAATGTAGTTTATTGAATGCCAGTGCATGTATAATTTCCGGGAGCCCGCTTAGCTCAGAGGTTAGAGCATCGCATTTGTAATGCGATGGTCATCGGTTCGAGTCCGATAGCCGGCTTTTTCGATTTTTATTTGGATTTGTGCTTTTTATATATTTTTTTCTTTGTTCTTCGATTTCAAAGAAAAAAATAACGATCGATTATGTTGTAGAAACTTCCACCTAGGAATAAAAAGAAAAGGGTTCAAGCTCGACAGACCAAATCGGGAAAACTCTTTCTTTTCCTTTTTCTTTTTACTTACATATTTTAATACAAAATAAAATATAGAATATTCTATATATTTTGTATATGATGTATATACAACCCATTTCATTATTCATTGGAATCCAACACTTCAGTGGATTTCATTTCATTTATCATTTAGTTCAGTTTTAATTTCGGTTTTACAAAAAAATCGAATATATATATATATAAATAGAAATAAAGAAAATAAATAAAGAAAGGAGTCTTTATGTCGCGTTACCGAGGGCCTCGTTTCAAAAAAATACGCCGTCTAGGGGCTTTACCCGGACTAACTAATAAAAGGCCTAGAGCCGGAAGTGATCTTAGAAACCAATCACGTTCCGGGAAAAGATCGCAATATCGTATTCGTCTAGAAGAAAAACAAAAATTACGTTTTCATTATGGTATTACAGAACGACAATTACTTAAATACGTTCGGATCGCCAGAAAAGCCAAAGGGTCAACAGGTCAGGTTTTACTACAATTACTTGAAATGCGTTTGGATAACATTCTTTTTCGATTGGGCATGGCTCCGACTATTCCTGGAGCCCGCCAATTAGTTAACCATAGACATATTTTAGTTAACGGCCATATAGTAGATATACCAAGTTATCGTTGCAAACCCAAGGATACTATTATGGCGAGGGATGAACAAAAATCCAGAGCTCTAATTCAAAATTCTCTTGATTTATCCCCCCGTGAGGAATTACCTAAACATTTGACCCTTAACCCATTTCCATATAAAGGATTAGTCAATCAAATAATAGATAGTAAGTGGGTCGGTTTGCAAATCAATGAATTGCTGGTGGTAGAATATTATTCTCGTCAGACGTAACCCTAACTAAAATACAAAAGAAAGGGGTTCGGACAATTTGGCCCCTTTCATTTGGAAAAGGAAAATTACTTAAGGTTAAAAGTCGGGGGTTTGCCCCAGATTTTCTCCCGCTCATCTATTCTATCCCATCCCGGTTTTTTCCTATTCATGTATCCTAGATACACATAAAAATTTTCACTCCTTGTCTATTCTTTTATTTCCAGTATTTTAGGTATCGCAGCAATTCGAAATAGAAGAAATATATATCAAAATACAAGAAGGATCTAACTCTTATGTTCTAAATAAAGTATTTCTTGTTATTTGATTTGTTAAAGTTAGAAATGTTGGCGAATTCAATCAGGTGAAAGTAAAAGACGGAAAGAGAGGGATTCGAACCCTCGGTAAACAAAAGCCTACATAGCAGTTCCAATGCTACGCCTTGAACCGCTCGGCCATCTCTCCTACACAACGATTATGACTCATAAACCGAAGAAATAGCGAGCCATTACTATACTATGTTGATATTTCTATTACTAACGATATTCGATTTTTGTTTGTATAAAATAGGTACGACTAGGATTAACGCACCAATACTATACTATTTGACTATAAACAAACTAATAATAGAACGTAACGAGTAGTAATGTAATAGAAGATTTTTTCGAAAAAATCTTTCTTCGTAGGAGTTAATTAAAATAAAAAACAAGTTTTTCCTTGTTATATATATATTTATTGATTCATATTTGCGAAGATGATGTTCCTATCTTTTATTCTATATCCGATATTTTCATATATAATATACCAGCTTCAATTAATTAATTGAAACGAATCGAATCAACGGATTGCTGGGTTTATGGTTTTTAGATTATAGACGATTAATGGATCCTCTTTGATCATGGTTCGATTTTTATTTCGACTAGAATTCCATAAAATTCTCAAAAAAAATTAGAAAATTTCCGTCTAGTTTTAAAGTGCTCACCAACAAATTTCTTGAATTTCCCAGCTATTCTATTTCCATCATAGAATGATTATTCGATTCTCTTTCTTTTCGTCTTTCGATCAAAAAAAGTTTTGATCTGATCGAAAAATTCTTTGATTCTTCCGCTTCGATGAAATCGGAATAGCTACTATACTACTCGATTTGATTTGTATGAATTCAAATGGGATTCAACTCTTTTTTATTGATTGTTGAAAAAGGAGTTTGGGGCATTTGGAACAATTCGAATAAATAAAATAGAAGTATACGTAGTAGTCAAAAATTTGTATCTTTATTGAAATTTTTTTGTTTGGAAAGGAATCCGTTTTTATGTTATTTTGTACTGTACAAATTCTTTATTTGTGTAATCGTTTTCCCACTAAGGGGTAATGAGAAGAATTTTAGAATGGATTGATACCTATGCCTAGATCGCGGATAAATGGAAATTTTATTGATAAGACCTTTTCAATTGTGGCCAATATCTTATTACGACTAATTCCGACAACTTCAGGAGAAAAGGAGGCATTTACTTATTACAGAGATGGTGTGATTTGATTTTCTTTATTATTTAGTTTCTTTTTACTGCTCTTAGTCTTATGAGAAAAGCACACACTTCGGGATAGTAAAGAACAAATATTCTTATTCCATATTATAGAAACAAACCTACGCTTCTTGAAGGTGAAGTTTACAAATAGAACGATTCCTTCCGTCGTGTATCCCCGATTGATGCAACCTCAAATACTATAGCTTCATTTATAGATTTTTGTATTGAACGAAAGGTTACACCTTTGTGTTTTGTATTACAGGTCAATCCTACTTCCTAGTAATATAGTACCAATAGGCGGCATAGGGGAAGAAGCACTACACCTAGCAATCGACAACACAAAAGCTTTGTTAAAAATTACTTACCTACTCCCTTTCTTATCTGGGTTAGGACTAACAAGAATGGTTGGGCCAACAAACATCCATCTCGTTCGTACTTTGGATACCCGTATAACCATCGAAGACTGTTGAAGTGACTATTTCCTGGAAATTAGGAGGCGTTGAGGACAAAGGAATTGTTGAAGTTATCCTTTCTATTTAGTATCAAGACACTTGATTCTAGTAAAAGCTCTTGCGCAAGAAGGTTGGCTAGATATTTTTTGTAAAAACACTAGCCCCGCTCAGTTCATAATGAGAATGTTTTAATCCCTTTTGCCATGTATTTTGAATTCTCATTATGTATATTATATTTAAGGGAGGAGCCGTATGAGGTGAAAATTTCACGTACGGTTCTGGAACGGCGATTCTTTGAATCGAATAACGACCGTAACGGATGTCAGCTCAATCCGAAGGAAATTATGCGGAAGCTTTACAGAATTATTATGAAGCTATGCGACTAGAAATCGATCCTTACGATCGAAGTTATATACTCTATAATATAGGCCTTATTCACACAAGTAATGGAGAACATACGAAAGCTTTAGAATATTATTTTAGGGCACTAGAACGAAACCCATTCTTACCACAAGCTTTTAATAATATGGCAGTGATCTGTCATTACGTGCGGCTATCTCCACTATAGAAAGAAAAAAGAAGACCAAATTTTCTAGTAAATACTAAAAAAAGGATCGCTACAAATGCATCGTCCAAAACGACGATTTCTTTGAGCTGTAGCAAAGAAAAAAACTTCATACTAATAGAAGTAAAAATATGCCTAGATACTTTTTTCTATATCTATGGATAAAAAAAAAAGATCTAATTGATAGAGAGGAAGCACCGTAAAGATCAATTAATGAGGTTTTGGTCCAATACATTAAGAAAAGAACTGCTTACTTATGCCTATATAGAAATATAAGATAGAAAAAGTTAGGAATTAACTTATGTAATAGAGTCGATCCAC